ATCGAATCGAACTTTCGGTTGATCCAGGGACTTGGGATCCTATGGATGAAGACATGGTTTCTATGGATCCTATTGAATTTCATTCCGAGGAGGAACCTTATAAAGATCGTATGGATTCTTATCAAAGAAAGACAGGATTAACTGAAGCTGTTCAAACAGGCACGGGTCGACTAAATGGTATTCCCATAGCAATTGGAGTTATGGATTTTCAGTTTATGGGGGGTAGTATGGGATCCGTAGTAGGCGAGAAAATCACCCGTTTAATCGAGTATGCTACCAATAAATTATTACCTCTTATTTTAGTGTGTGCTTCCGGAGGAGCACGTATGCAAGAAGGAAGTTTGAGTTTAATGCAAATGGCTAAAATATCTGCTGCTTTGTATGATTATCAATCCCATAATAAGTTATTCTATGTATCAATCCTTACATCTCCCACTACTGGTGGGGTGACGGCTAGTTTTGGGATGCTGGGCGATATCATTATCGCCGAACCTAATGCATACATTGCATTCGCAGGGAAAAGAGTAATTGAACAAACATTGAATAAGACAGTACCTGAGGGTTCACAAGTGGCTGAATATTTATTCCATAAGGGCTTATTCGATTCAATCGTACCGCGTAATCCTTTAAAGGGTGTTCTGAGTGAGTTATTTAGGCTTCACGCTTTTTTTCCTTTGAATTAAATGAATTCAAATTCAATTACGTGGAGCCTAAATTCATTCCTTTTTTTAGTTCCTTTTTTTCTTTGTAGCGAACAAAACAAATAGATATTTTATCGGCATCAAAGTCAAAATCGGTTTTTTTCTTTGGTGACACAATATAAACAATATAATAAGAATTCCTTTTTTTTTGTACTAAGAACTATTATTGTTGGATTGAATTCGAAATTCAAAAATTCTAACGGAATATTTCGGAAATTCAATTTGTAAGAAACTCCTTATTTAGATTTGATTTCTATTTTTATTTATTTCTATTTTTATATAAAATTTCAATATTTAATATGAAAATAGAAATTGAATTCCATTTTCAGACAAGATTGGATTATCACCCATATATTTATATCTTTCATGTCGAAAGATAAATAAAGACGAATAACTTTCATTTCGTTAATTATCTATTCCTTGCACTTATTACTAAATCAATTTGAAATTGAATTAGTATTTAATTTCTCTATTTTCTATATCAAATTGATATATATAATTTTATATAGAATACTCACTTAGATAGACGACTAATTGGTATTCTATACTAATTCTAATTAGTATAAGATATCTTTATAGCAATAACAGGTCCAAATATTCAATCGAGGTACCCATTCTATGACAACTTTACCCTCTATTTTTGTGCCGTTAGTAGGCCTAGTATTTCCGGCAATTGCAATGGCTTCTTTATTTCTTCATGTTCAAAAAAACAAGATTTTTTAGATCTGATGGGTTCAAATCTCATCCATTTTTTTTTCAAGACTTAGATATAGCTAATACAGATGTGTATTTAGTAGAGTATGGTAGAACATAGGGGCATAGCTCTTATGTATGCGTAAATATATGATATAGGGAAAAAAATTTCTAGTTATTTTCAAAATGGCACTAGTTGATGAGAGTTACTTCGGAAACAAAAAGTTTCTCCATTCCAATAAAATGCAACGAGATCTAATATGAGTTGGCGATCAGAACATATATGGATAGAACCTCTAGTGGGGTCTCGAAAAATAAGTAATTTCCTCTGGGCCTTGATCCTTTTTTTAGGTTCATTAGGATTCGTATTAGTTGGAACTTCCAGCTATCTCGGTAAGAATTTGATATCTTTAGTTCCGTATCAGCAAATAAGTTTTTTTCCACAAGGGATCGTGATGTCTTTCTACGGGATCGCGGGTCTCTTTATTAGTTCCTATTTGTGGTGCACAATTTCGTGGAATGTGGGGAGTGGCTATGATCGATTCGATAGAAAAGAAGGAATAGTTTGTATTTTTCGTTGGGGATTTCCTGGGAAAAAGCGTCGCATCTTCCTACGATTCCGTATGAAAGATATTCAGTCGATCAGAATAGAAGTTAAAGAAGGCATTTATCCTCGTCGTATCCTTTATATGGAAATCAAAGGACAGGGAACCATTCCATTCACGCGTACTGATGAGAATTTGACCCCGGGAGAAATTGAGCAAAAAGCTGCCGAATTGGCCTATTTCTTGCGCGTACCAATTGAAGTATTTTGAAATGAACTTGAATTGATGAATTTTTTTATCCCCGTCGCGGGGAAAAAATTAAAGAATTCTCTTTCCTTTCTTCAGCAAAGCTGCATTTTTTTTTGAAATCAAATAGCAAATACAAATATTTCTATAAAATAAAAGAAAAGGGCAGTTCTTTTAGATTGAAGTCAGAATACTATTCATTCCTTGAAGCGTTTCTTTTTTTTTTGAAGTTAAGCATTCATCGAGAAGCGGCTTGAATTTGGATCAATTGGGCTATATGTAAACAAGATTTTTATTATTTCTTCATTTAAAGTCGACTCTTTCTTATTCTATATTCTTTCTATATTCATAATCAATGAATGGGAAATAAAAAAAGGAATAGATTTCGGGGTTCGATGCCTTGGAATAGAACTTATGGTTGATAAAAATGGTGGATCGCATAGATTCGAGGAATGAGGCGGGTTCATTAGCAATTCAAAGATGAAAAAATGGAAAAAAGGAAAGCATTTCTCCCTCTTCTTTCTGTTACATCTATAGTATTTTTGCCTTGGTGGATTTCTCTTTCATTTAAGAAAAGTGTTGAATCTTGGGTTACTGATTGGTGGAATACTAGGCAATCCGAAACTTTTTTGACTGATATTCAAGAAAAGAGTATTCTAGAAAAATTCATAGAATTAGAGGAACTCTTACTATTGGACGAAATAATAAAAGAATACCCGGAAATACATCTTCATATAGGAATCCACAAGGAAACGATCCAATTGATAAAGATAAACAATGAGGATCATATCCATAGGATTTTGCACTTATCAACAAATATAATCTGTTTCATTATTTTAAGTGCTTATTCAATTTTAGGTAATGAAGAACTTGTTATTCTTAACTCTTGGGTTCAAGAATTTCTATATAACTTAAGTGACACAATAAAAGCTTTTTCTATTCTTTTATTAACTGATTTATGTATCGGATTCCATTCGCCCCATGGTTGGGAACTAATGATTGGCTATGTCTACAAGGATTTTGGATTTGCTCATAATGAGCAAATAATATCTGGCCTTGTTTCCACTTTTCCAGTCATTATAGACACAATTTTTAAATATTGGATCTTCCATTATTTAAATCGTCTATCTCCATCACTTGTAGTGATTTATCATTCAATGAATGACTGATCCAACTAGAATATTTCTTGTTTTGTATATGGGTAAAGCATTTAAATACGTACTCACTCTTTCTAACCTACGGGGATTTCCCCCTATTATATTCGTGTAATAGAATTTTAGTAAATAGCAGAATTGTGGATAGGGAACTATCCAAGTGACCTACCTCATTTTATTGTAGAAATTTTTGGGATCAATGATTGGACCATGCAAACTCAAAATAACCTTTTTTCTTGGATCACAATAAAGAAAGAAATTATTCGATCCATTTCCGTATCGTTTATGATATATATCATCACTCAAGCATCCATCTCAAATGCATATCCCATTTTTGCCCAGCAGGGTTATGAAAATCCACGAGAAGCAACCGGGCGTATTGTATGCGCCAATTGCCATTTAGCTAATAAGCCCGTGGATATTGAGGTTCCACAAGCAGTACTTCCTGATACTGTATTTGAAGCAGTTGTTCGAATTCCTTATGATACGCAAGTGAAACAAGTTCTTGCTAATGGTAAAAAGGGGGGTTTGAATGTGGGTGCTGTTCTTATTTTACCTGAAGGATTTGAATTAGCACCCCCCGATCGTATTTCACCCGAGATGAAAGAAAAGATAGGCAATCTATCTTTTCAGAGCTATCGACCCACTAAAAAAAATATTCTTGTTATAGGTCCTATTCCTGGTCAGAAATATAGTGAAATAACTTTTCCTATCCTTTCCCCGGACCCTGCTAATAATAAAGATGTTCACTTCTTAAAATATCCTATATATGTGGGTGGAAACAGAGGAAGGGGCCAAATTTATCCCGATGGGAGCAAGAGTAACAATACAGTTTATAACGCTACAGCGTCCGGTAGAGTAAGTAAAATCATACGAAAAGAAAAAGGGGGATACGAAATAACTATAGCAGATACGTCAGATGGGCGTCAAGTGGTTGATATTATCCCTCCAGGGCCAGAGCTTCTTGTTTCGGAGGGCGAATCTATCAAACTTGATCAGCCATTAACGAGTAATCCTAATGTGGGTGGATTTGGTCAAGGGGATGCCGAAATAGTACTTCAAGATCCATTACGTATCCAAGGTCTTTTGTTCTTCTTGGCATCTGTTATTTTAGCACAAATCTTTTTGGTTCTAAAGAAGAAGCAGTTTGAGAAGGTTCAATTATCCGAAATGAATTTCTAGATTCGCGGATTTTTCAATCTCAGCTTCGTAACGGAAAAGGGATCAAATTCTTATTGGGAATTGGGTTGGGTTATGTATGATCCAAAATTATGAAAAGTTTTTTGCTTGTTTATATAATTCATTGGAAGTTACTTCTACTCGATTCCTCTTCATAGTAGGAATATTCTGAAGAAGGTTTTTTTACTTTATCCCTTCTTTATTTTTTTTCAAGCCAAATTGAACGGAGTGACTCTCTTATTCTTATCAGAGAATGTCTTAATAGTTTTCTATTCTAATAAAACATAAAATTCCATCGAATACCGAATACTAACCATAAGATAAGTAAGTACAGAATCGAAGGCAAGGGGTTATTCGTCTTTTTTTTCTTAGTTTATTGTCGACACAAGAAAGAAATTTTGCACATTTCTTTCTTGTGTCGACAACAAAATGTTTTTTTTTGATCCCGTTCGTCAAAGATTACTATTCTTAGTTTCTATTTT